CCCCAATTGAAGGAAATACCATAATTTTCGATTTCTAGGATCAACCAACTAGGTTTTGTCGTTCTAGAACATAAGAGTTTATAGAAGCAATGCAAAATAGATACGAATAGTACCCAAAAGGGGAGAAATCAAAAAAGTGTATATAAAAGTTATACAAAATGATATACGAATTATTATCCCTTTTTGATTTCCTTAATTAAATTTCGTTTGATTAGGGCAAAGCTACTTAAAAACCTCGGCCTTTCTTAAAATATCCCGAACAGTTCCCGTAGGCTGAGCGCCCTTTTCAAGGAAATATAGAATAGCAGGAATGTTTAAATAACTTTGATTCTTTATCGGATCATAAAAACCCACGTTGCGAAGATCTCTTCCTTCTCTTCGGGATCGAACATCAATTGCAACGATTCGATAGACGGCTCATTGGGATAGATGTAAGTAAATGAACAAGACCCCCCCTAGAAACGTATAGGAAGTTTTCTCCTCGTACGGCTCGAGAAAAAATGATTCGAAGTTTTGTCTACGTATTCTAATGAATGGCAAGGGGGTTGATAAAATCAATTACACTGGGATTTCACTCCCTTTTTTGTTCGCCCTTCCAGAAAAAAGAAAAAATCATTTGTACTCATAACTCAAGTTGGATAATTCTAAATTCGGCAATTTATTTCATTTATTGAATGGTCTTTAACTCCCCTTATTTGTTTGTCTCGTTTAAAATAAAAAATATTTGGATTCTTTATTATGATCCAGTTCTTGAGACAATTGAAATGGCGTTTCCTTGTTCTGGGATCCTTTTTTCTTTGTTTTAAATCAGTGGGTTTAGACATTACTTCGGTGCTTCTTAATCGTTCCAAAATGGCAGCAACACGCCCCTTTTGTGATTTCTTTCTATCAAAGAATCATCTGAACGGTCGATTCCCGCGTGATACACTTTGAATCGAAAGAGTTTTATCAATTCCAATAAATTTTCCTTTTGAATTGAAAACTTGACCGAATCGGATCCTTTCGATTTCTATATTGATGATATACTTACGAAGTTGTTCCAATTTATTGATTGGCATTAACCCTAGATCCTTGCCCCCTGAAAGATGAATCAATACTTTCTACTCGAGCTCCATCATGTACTATATTAATTACAATCCAACAAAAAGAGGGATTCTAGTGGAATAGAACAGATGTCGGGCCGAGAGCACCTTCGGTCCTATAAAAGATGGCGGATGTAAGAATAAGAATCCACACCGGATCGTGTCCTTCAAGTCGCACGTTGCTTTCTACCACATCGTTTCAAACGAAGTTTTACCATAACATAACATTCCCCTCATTTGGAACCCGGATGGAATTGATTCAATTGTGGAATCATGAATAGTCATTGGTTCAGCCGGTACATAGACATATGAATCTATACCCTTTTTCTTCTATACAAAGAGGGTAAAGAGTTTTTCTGAAGAAATCATCTTAGCAAGACCCCATTTTTTTATGTTATTGTATGAATGAAACAGTTTTTATAAAAAAACAAACTAATAGAAATAAATAGAGAAATAACACGAATAAATGAATTCTTTTTGACTCTGCATCTTAAAGTGACTCAATAGGAGATATTGACCCATCTCCCACTTCTTTGAATACCAAAGATTCAACTCATAAGCAAGCATTAATCATCATTTTTCTAATCAAAAGAGCTTCCTATTTCGATTAGAAAAATGAAAAAAAGATTTGAATAAAGTTTTCCATTAAAGACGACATTTGATCATCATAAAAAAAAGAGAAATCTCTGTTTCTTTTCGAATTGAACCATCAAGGATGATGATTTAAAGCAGATAAATAGATTGAAATAGATTGAACAAGAAACCAAATTTTTCGTGAGATGGATAAAAAAGACTGATAGAGGGGAAGATTTAGGTACTTATTCTTTCGATTCTAATTTTATTAATCAGATGAACGAGTATAGGTTTTTCGTACCTATCTATCTATTGGATAGACTGAACAACAGTCTCTGTTATGGACAGTCTATATTAAAAAAGAAAATGCACTATTTCAATATCAATCAATATTTAAGGGATTCCAATTCTTTTTCCCCAAAACCGAAAGACTGTTGTCACTGAAATAGAACGAACTCAAATGAGAACAATACATCCATATTAACTTAAGCTAAGCATTTCCTCATTCATTTGATATGTCTTTTTTTGTTTGACCCGGGATTAAGTAATCTTTATGCAACCTTGGCAGAAAGTAAAGTGACTTAAATTTAGGAATTCCCCCCGTCTCAAGAGGTTCTTTCTTATTGCGATTCAAAGTGGATCGTTGAAAATTAAATAGGAGACATAAGGTTTCTCTTCAAATTAAGTAACTAAACCGCCTCATATATGACAATATGAAGGGAATGAACATATGATGAAAAATCCGCCCTACTTTAGTTTTTAGTAGGTTGAATTCAAAAAAGTGTGACCTATGTTCCTGTTGTACCTCGACCACAAATAAATATATTTAGTTCAATCTGCATGTCGTTTGCACTCAATTCAGTTAGTTCGGTTTGTGAAAAACAAAGATAGGATTCATTCACATTCAAAATCATAAAAGAAAAAAAAATTGCATTCTATCCAATCCCAATATTAGACATTTAAACAGAACGTTATTTTCAAAAGAAACTTTGACTCTGATACAATGTATATGTCCTGGGACGAAAGGATTCGAACCTCCGAATACCGGGACCAAAACCCGTTGCCTTACCACTTGGCCACGCCCCATTTAGATTTCCATTCGACACTAATAAAGAATATTAGTAGTATTGGGTCTTGGTCAATTCCAGGACAAATGTCTATAGAAAATCTTTATAGAATAAATTAGATTCTTTCTATAATTTTTACACGTGTAGATATAGATATAGAATTCAACTGAATTCATTGATCATTACATATAATTCAATTAAGATATTCTATGAAAGTATGATTTCTTCTATTCTCCTTTGTTTGAGAATTGGGGAATTTTTGATTGGGTGGGTTCAAAGAAAAAGAAGGATTTGTGTCTACCTTACTTTACTTCATTTTTCCTTATAGCAATAACTCAATCAAAATGCAATTATCTCCAAGAACAAAATGTCTGTTATGCTTAATATCTTTAGTTTGATCTGTATCTGTCTTAATTCTGCCTTTTATTCGAGTAGTTTTTTCTTCGCCAAATTGCCCGAGGCCTATGCTTTTTTGAATCCAATCGTAGATCTTATGCCAGTCATACCTTTGTTCTTTTTTCTCTTAGCCTTTGTTTGGCAAGCTGCTGTAAGTTTTCGATGAGATCTTTAATATTATCCTATAAAATGAAAATTCATGATTTATTCGAGCAAAAATTATAACAATGAATAAGATCAAATAAGTCTTACATTATGAACCTTCGATTCAAACATTGAAAGTCTTGGATAGCTGCGAGAAATCCAAATCTGGCTCACCCCGTATTCCCCATTCTGCCCTTTTCCATTGAAAGACCCTACATAGGGTTAGGTTAGGGTCCCCCACCCACAATATCTAATTGTGGGTATGAAATAGATTTTTGGTAATGAAAGACTCTTATGACAACTGAATTTTCATTAATTATTTTCTGTTTCTAGAAAGCACTTCATTTATTATTTATTGGTGTCAAAATATTTCGTATTAAAAAATGGAGGATCTATTCCCTTTTCTCATTTTTCCAAAAAAAGGATCTTGGAGATTGTGTAATGCTTACTCTCAAACTTTTCGTTTACACAGTAGTGATATTCTTTGTTTCTCTATTTATCTTTGGATTCCTATCTAATGATCCAGGTCGTAATCCTGGACGTGAAGAATAAAACAAGGTTTTTCGTTGCTTGATTTTCTCATTTTCTTAGGATTTTTTATCTATTCCATACGTTTAACTAGGAAAAAATAAAAAGTATTGGCGAAATTTGAAAGAGAAATAAAATATCAAGTCATCAACAAAAACGGAAAGAGAGGGATTCGAACCCTCGGTACGAATAACTCGTACAACGGATTAGCAATCCGCCGCTTTAGTCCACTCAGCCATCTCTCCCAATTGAAAAAGATAATTACTATGTTACATTACACATCAAATAAGGATTGAAAAAGTATTTCTTTCTCTTTCTTTATCTATATTATTATATATCTACAACTTTTATTAGCAAATTCCATTTAGTTCAAGTAAGGGCTCGAAAGATTCAATAGAAAAAGAAAGACGACCTCTTTTGCTTTGATTTTGTTCGAAAGGGCCCTTTTTTATTCCCGCGGCCTGGCCTGGTAAGTACCTAGCCGGGCCCTTTTTTGTTCCAACGAATCTTGGCTAAACGGCTTCTCCCGATTTTAAAACAAAAAAGTTTGCTACTAAAGCAACAACAAAAAGACGAAGGACTATTTCCAGTCTTATTATAGAATCAAATCCTTCTCAATTTTTTATTCGTCTTTCTTACTTTTTTATTTACTTCACGACCTTACTCTTACTGGAATAAAAAAAGGAAACTTTGGATTTTTACACAATGCATTTTTTAGTAGAATTTCAACGGTTTTGACGAATTGTATCTATCAAAGCGCCTCCAGCAAAAGACAAAAGAAAAGATAGAACTTTTTTTTTAGTTATTTAAATTAGCCCTCTTTTTTGATGAATTTTTTCAATTAGAATCCCCCACGAAAAACGTCAATACTCTAATTTTCATGATTCTTTTATGATCTTATCTTGATGGCCCCCAATTCCCCCTGTTCGACAAAAGGCCCTTTTTATATAATAATGACATTGTAGCGGGTATAGTTTAGTGGTAAAAGTGTGATTCGTTATAGTAACCCCCTTAAATAGTTAAGGGGTCTTTCGGTTTGATTTCTATTCCGATCAAAAAACTTTATTTCTTAAAAGGATTAAATCCTTTTCCTCTCAATGACAGATTCGAGGAAAAATAGAAATTCTCGTGATTTGTATCCAAAGGTCACTTAAAAATTGGATTACGAAATTGTGAAACATAATTATTGAATTGGATTGGATCAATACTT